GAAGGCCACGAATTTCTCTATACTGGGCTAGGATGGAATGGGGGGAAAACCCATCCGAGACCAGTGCAGCTTCTATCATTCGCTCCACTCCGGCTTGGGTGTAAATTATTGACACCATGCGTTCGAGATTATTCTCACTCGCCCCATTGAGGGAGAGGTACCTGCTATAAAGCAGGCTCCTCCGGGCCTCATCCGAGATAAGAGGATGGGGCAATTCGGGGATAACAGGGGGTTGTGGCGCGGGTTGAGGTAGTGGTGGAGCCTCGGTGGGATTTACCGCTTCTTCCGGCAATCCCCCCGGGGGTGAGAAGGTGTCGCAATAGGCGATCGAGAGGAGGCCGTTTTCGGCCCCGAGGCTTTCCACCAAAAAAATGAAAAGAAGGATACTCAGGAAACGTAAGACGCTCTGTCCCAGTAATTTAAAATGAACAGGCCGCAAAGAAAGACACAAGAGGAGCAAAGAAACTAGAAGACTAAGAACTAAAGAGAGAAAAATAGGTGCAAATTCTGACATCACCACAGCAAACTTGGTTCTCTCGCTCCTTTCTCGCGGAGCGGCATACCGAAAGAAGAAAAAGCCCACAGGAAGAATCCATTCTAGGTTTATTGATAATCCATGATCAACTTCCTTTCGTAGTACCCTACCCCCAGGGGAAGTCGAATCCCCGCTGCCTCCTTGAAAGAGAGATGTCCTAAACCACTAGACCATGGGGGCATACTTGGCTGACTGCCATTATACTATGCTCATAGTATGCACAGTTTTTTAAAATTGTCAATAGAATGATATGACTAGATACGACAGCCTTTTCCATCTTTTATGATTCCATTTTTGATTCGTGATTTAGACTCATGAATCATTCATTTTCATCGTCACTCTATTATATCTAGAAATATATTCTATAAAAAAAATGAGAAATTGATAGAATTATATTCTCTTAGAAAATTCTATTAAATAATACAAAGTATAGGATTCTTTAGGTAAGTGATTGGTCTGACATAAACAGAAAAATCAAAAAATGTGTGTGTTTTTTATAAAAAAAGTTTGGTTGAGGGACAAATCAAATCTCTTCATTACATATTTTGATAAAATAGCTCGGATCTCTGTCAAATTGCTAAGGTACATATATCAATCAACTGAATTTCGTTCTGATGGAACAATTATGGTCAGTCTTGAAACAATTCATTGCATTGATATTTATCAAATCCAATATCAATAAACCAATTCGACCCTATTTATTAATTAAATTAAGTAAATTAGAATCGCATTTCTGAATAAGCTAGTAGATACTACGAGTCTACTGCATATACTTATATATATATATATTTATATATATATATTTTATACGTCTAGCGATTCATTCAGTAATTGAATCAAATGGCCCTTTTAACTCAGTGGTAGAGTAACGCCATGGTAAGGCGTAAGTCATCGGTTCAAATCCGATAGGGGGCTTTTTCTTTTTTCATTTTTAATTGACATAGACACAAGTCCTCTATAAAAATGAGGATGATGTCTTGGTAATGGTCGGGATAGCTCAGCTGGTAGAGCAGAGGACTGAAAATCCTCGTGTCACCAGTTCAAATCTGGTTCTCGACATATGATTAATTCATATGAGGATCTATTCTACAAATTCATTGATATGGATCAACATAATACATAGTTATCCCTCTGGGTGTCTGTAAATGTACCTTTTTCTATTTTGTAGTTATTTTCTATTTTATAGAAGTTCTTTTCTATTTTATAGATTAGTAAAGAGTCTATTATATTATATATGTAGTGAAAGAAAAAAATTGGATTCTCTTTTCTCTTCCTTCTAAGTGATGTGCGCGATACAAAGTTCACGGCACAGAACCCCTTTTATTTTAGTTCATCCTATCGGCTCGCCTCGCCTAAAAAAAAAGAATCTATCTTTAACAAGTTGAGAATCTTAATGAATCCCTAATTATATTATATATACTAAACCACCAATAGCGGGAGAGCCGACATTACTATAGAATGATAGATGTGCAGCGCATTATGTAAGGCTAACAACTCATTCTCTAACTGGAAAAGCAAAGACCTCATCTACCGCATCAACACCCGCATCTGATAAGGCAAGTCTCCTTCCCGGAGCCACTGCTTCTCTACTACTGACTGAAATGATTAAGTATCAAATCTCTCGAATTAGAAATTCTGGATTATTATGTAGGTCACCTACACTTGTTGCCTACCCTACCTTTATCTATTTCGGGACAGCGAAGTACCTTGCTTACTGCGCAGAATCGGTAACTATGCGGCGAGTCATCCTGAGGAGGCAATTCCCACCCATATTTAGAACTATTCTCTCTAGTAAGTATGCATGTGGTGTTTATGAACAACTCTTGAATTTAGAGCACAGGCAAAGAATTCGGGAACACGAATTGAGGAGTCGTATTGATCGTAAAGTACGAAATAGGACCTACCAACCTATTTATGAGGGCTTCTCAAACCTAATATGGAGAAGGAATAATAAGTACGAGGTTGTATCCAAGTATGTTGATAATGTAATAGCAACTACGGATGCAATGAATTATGCTATCTGCTTAGGCTTTCATGTCTGGTATGGGTTAATACCTAGTATTATGCTATCCTCAGAGTGTTATAATGTATATGACATCATAAACCCTGAGACGGTCGCACGTGTCAAGGCTTTTACAGCAAATGTCTCACCCGGCTTTCAGCAGGTATGCAATGAAAAACTGACGAACGAAGTCATGCGGGACCCAGTGGGCGCGCTCAGGAGCAGCACTTCCGGTGTAGGGTACGGCCAAGAGATGGAAACTTTCGACCCTCTCGGTCTAATAAAAAAAGATGAAATCAGAGAAGTAGAAGCTGTTTCAAGTCGAAAACAAGTTCTTTTTAGAGATCTAGTCATTGTCTGCCTCGCTGCTTGTCTATTGAACTCTATTTGCTATACTACATTCAGTGGAACCGAGCTATGTAATATATATAGAAATCTTCCATCATAGAGTCGTCAGTCATCAATACACTAAGTCTGTAGAGGGATAGATAAGAAATATGAATCAGTCTTTTCCTTTACCGCTGGCCCAAATTTGGATTTGGAAGAGCCTTGTTGAGGCGAGAACAATGTCTTCATGAGCGAAGTGCTTCCTCGAAAGAAGCACGAACGGTACCAGGACAAGCACAGGATTTGGCTAAGACTTTTAAGGTGTGCTAGGAGGCCCTGTAGAAAGAAGCTTGCCCTCTGATCACTCTTCCAGTTCCAGCATTACTTGATGATTCCCAGGCGCCATCAGTCTTGATCTCCCTCAACAACCCCACTTGCCAGTTCAAAGTCTAAAAGCCGGTCAATAAGACAGATCCGGATCCTAGTGCTTTCGAGATGGTTCGATCGCTAACAAAGACAAGCATGGGAAACAGCAGACTCCCAACAAGCAACTCCAAGAGCTCAAGCCTAAAGCCTTAGTAACGCGCATCCTCATTGCTCGCGTAAAGCAAGCGCAGGCTCGAAGGCCGAAGCGCGCTAGTGCTCGTTGCATTTCCCTCCTACTCGGGTAAAGTATTCCGCTCGTTTGCTGTCAGGAATTCAGTAGAGTGGCCGGTCGTTGAAAGAAGCAAGCCTATAGCCTTTGAAGGTGCGAAGGAAATCCCAGAAAAGTCTCAATGCAGAAAGATGCGCCATTCTTAGTTAGGGAGAGGGTATGTTCACATTGAGTATCCTCGTATGCTCAGTCGAGTGACAAACGTACCTATCCCCGACGTGGGTAACGCATCTACAAAACCATGGTGTTAACAAGGCCCTCCCTTCTCCTAAATCCAATTTTTTATTTACTTAAAATAACACTGGAATTTCTTTCAAGAAAGTTTGGATCCCTCCGCTCCTTGCCCGTTCGTTTCACTTACTTCCGCTCCTCTTTGGCTGAAACTGAAACTTCTTCCCTAGCCTCTGAATCTTAACTTCTTCTAGTTCCACTTCGCTAGTCGAGTAAGTTCCAATACTAAATAGTAGAGCTATTCTCTTTACCAAACTCCGAAGAAGAAGACTCGGACTTAACTGAACTCATATCCCTTCGATCGGAACTGGCAACACTAAACGTCAGTCATCTTCCCAAAACGTAACTCAACTCAGAGTTCAGAGGCCTCTCCTAATGGCATTAGCTTCGGTGGAGTTAGCCCCTGCTTTTGCTTAAGAACGAGTTACCGCCTTTCCGGCTACTTCTGAGTCAGGCTGGTTTAGTTCAAAACCGTAACCACCTTCGGCTGGTAAACTATACCTTCGGTCTTGTCCCTCAACTTCTTAGTTAGAAGTGGATGTGGATGAGGACGGAGACCACTCATATTCTTTCCAAAGCCTATTAAATGGAAATGTACCCTCTAGTGGAATAGAATCCCATGAGCTTTGGTGCTTTGCTTTAGTCAGTCCCCCCTCTTGGGTTAACCCCTTACCTGTCCGGCTTTACTGACTTGAGATTACTCAATTAGTACAGTACCCCTTTTCCTTATTAGGAAAGCTTCCACTCTGATCCTTAAGACTTGTTCTCCTCTCGCTCTGTGCTCTCCGGTATTGCCCCATATTCAGATGTCGAGCTTCTTTCTTCGGTCTCAGACTCAGACTTGGACTCGGACTTAACTCCCAGAATCTTGCCTGGCTACTTTTTCAGAGTAAGCTCCTTCTTCCGTTTATGCCATCCGATCCTAGCTTTCGCTCTTTCCTCTCTCTTCGGGTTCGGGAGAACTCTTTCTTTCACCACGCACGAGGGCTTAACTGGCAATCAATATCCCGAGGTTGACTAAGGCATATACCCCCCACTCTTCTCTTCGAACTTCTTCTTTCTAAGAGTATCCCGCCTTTCCCGCAGGTAAAGTGACTCCTTTCCAGCTACTTGCTTAGTTGAGTTCAGAACCTCTTTCTCTTTGCTTTGAATAAAATAAAGAATAATATAAGAGTGAGCCGCTCGGAGCAGAAATTCTTATTAGTTCAAATAGGCCTAGCTAGATTGTTCCCCCGGGAAGCTGGAAGCGAAAGACAAAAGGTAAAAGGGAAGATAGTTAAGTGAGCCATTAGCTATGGTTCCGCAAAGAAAGGAATTAGCTCCTCAGCTCTTGGGAGAATATCCTATCCATCCCCATCCTGTTAACCGGGGTGTAAATCACATAGTATGACCCCCACATACTATTGATACCCTTACTCGGATTGCTACAACCTTGAAACTCTTCCTAGAATGCGAATAGGCTCCTAGTGTGACTTGCACAATACTGCTACGAAGGCTGGTGAGAATGCCTCTCATCCCCTCATTCGACTCAAAAAAAAAGTCTTTATCGTACAGATCACTGAGATTCATTTCGATCGCCGCATATTTTTTACTTTTGACACAATGCATTCCTCTGGTAACATGTGAATTCTGCTTTCCCTCTCCGTTGAACTACGGGGCTGCACTCGTCTCCCGAGCCAGAGAGAAAGACAAAATGAGGGGCCCGGTCGATTGAATATCCCCATAGTTAGGAAGTAGTTCCTGGGCGACTACCCCTCTATCAGTCTCGCTAAAGGAAGCGTGCACGGGTGGTCGATAGAATCTGAAATTGAAAGATAGGTGACCCTGATGAAAGAAGTCGGTTCAGTACTCGGCCGGAGAGTTCGGTTGACTCACTTTCAACCCACCACCATTTATGTCGACGAAAAATCCGAAAAAAAGATCCCTCTAATGCCCGCTTTCCATCCACCTACCGTATTCCACGACACAGATGGCATTATCCCCCACCTAACGACTAGAGTAGCAATGCACTTTTTTTTCTGGCTTATGCTCGACTTCCGAAAGAGGGTCTACCTTTCCTAGCTAAGATTAATGCTGATCACCTCCTCTAACGGGAAGGGAAGGAAAGAATTATGGGTTACTCGCTCTCTCGGCTATCGCATCGGTATCCCACTGGATCATAAGCTGAACCACCTACTCGAGGTAAGACTGTCTAAAGTGATATGCCGGTACATAATCCCTCCCACCATCTCCTGCTGCTAGAAAGCGAAGAAAGGAGAGGGTAGAAGTCAAGTAATTCTTTCGAACCCTTCATCCTCGAGTTCTTTAGTACTCGATGTAGCGGAATCAGGCTGAGTATATGAGACCACTTCTGTTGTTGACTCAGTGGATGGTGTGACTAATGTTCCCATTCCATGGGGTTCTGTTGCCCAACCATATGCTTTAATGGAAAGCTTTCTCCCCTTTTACTTAGTTTTGGGAAAAGAGAGCCCTTACTTTGTTGAAAGGAATTGACGAGTCTCGGGAGGGAAGATCAAAGGGCAAACTCCTGTGGTTCCCAGTTAGCTGACTCAGTTCTTTATAAAGAAATGCCTGTCACACCCTGGAAGGGAAAATCGTATATTTCACACAGGGCAATCTTATGCTAAATTGATGTCTCACGATTTCTTCTACCACGGAAGAATCTGATGTAGCCAAGGCAAGGAGGCTTGCCGCTTAGCCATAGAGGATCAAACTGCTGCCGCGGATTCGTTGGATGGTGCTCAACCATCTACTACCACTGAAAAAGATGCCGCGGTCACTAAGATAGCCGATTCTCCTCCTGGATGTTGAAATTCCAGAGTGAAGGAGTGCTAGTAATTGGTTAATGGCGTTCTGTTTCCAATAGATCGATCGGAAAATCGTACTCATTCGCTTAATTACCGGGGTAACTCCAGTTTCGTATAACAGAACCATTAGCGATTGTCGCTCTTGTCTTATCTGCAGCTGTCTCTTACTTACGAAGAAGGAGTCCCACTACACGAAAAGAAAGAAGGTAGGAGCGGGTGAAATGGTTGATGAATTCTTGATGGTTGAATGAATGTGACCAAGCCAAGAATGGCTTTTGTTGACAGAGAGATTCTCTTTTATTTTTTAGGAAGCAGAATAAGCACAGTTAGCAAGATCCCCTGCTATTTCAGCTGCCGTTGAAGGAAGAACCGATGTTCTTGTTCGAGTTGAAGAAGTGGATGCCGGTATCGTATAATAGAAGAAATGCCACATCTGACCCAAGGAAAACAACTTCACTCCTGGAGGAAGGTTTGATGTAATTCAATCCAGTGAGAATAGTCTTTGGGACTTCTCCGGTGCTCTCTTTCCTGTAGTCGGAATCTCTGATATCCTATTTGATTTTCCAACTAATGCCAGATCTGATTCAATAGGAACAGAACCTTCTACCCCGTCCGGTATTCAATCTACCGGCATAAGAGGAAGCGGAATAGGACCTTCTTTTATAGATATAATAGGAATAGCAAGCAACGGGCCAAGGAACACAAGCCAAAATAACAAGCACTTTTTTCTCCGCTAAAACGGCTTAGGGATTCTTGTAGGGACGGTGCCAGTAGGGCAAGCCAAGCAGGCTTTTCAGCTAGCTCTTTAACTTGCGGTTGGTTAAGCCGAAGTCAAAGGGAATTGAAAGGTTTTTTTCGTGTTGAAGTCAATGGGCGATGCGGTACACATATCTATCTAGTATTGCAGAGACGAGCTGGCTAGACTCTTATCGAAATTACGTATAGAAAGAAAGATGATTCGTCTTGCTGAGCGCGGTAAATGTTTTTGACTGAACCTCCTGTTGTTCTCTCTGCGATAGCACGCAGCCGACAGATATATAAAAAGTGTGCAGTGAGGGATCCTTCTAGTCTAGGTAACCGGTCTTGACTTAACTTGGAAAAAGGGCTCAAACAATGCCTGTCCCATGCTTTCTGTTGGTCAACAACCAACCAAAGCTCTCTATACTTCTATACTACTCATACAGGAAGGACTCTCTTTCTGTCTGGAGGGAATCTTTTTTCTCAAAACTCTTATATGTTTCCACGCATCTTTAGATTTGATGAGGATAGTCTTAACTCAAGTGCTAGTCATACATCTTCTATAGCTCCGAGTCAATCCACGACGACTATTAACGATTTTAGTCTTCAATCGTCTGGTACTCAGGGTTCTTCTTCTTCTTGTATTTCTATTGGAAATTCATCCTCTCAGTCTTTTTCCGCTTCTTCCTCGGATGGTAGTGGTTCATCGTCCGACACTCAAGGTGCTTATCATGGTATTTTTGAGGATCATCCTGGTCTTAACCCAAACAGTGAACGTATAGTAGAGCTTCAATCTGAGATACACGAGAAATTGGGAGAATTGATGCCTCACAATAGTGAGCAAGAGGTTCTGGTTGCATCCGAGGCTGCACATGGGGAAAGCAACAATATCCCTTTTCTTAAGTACCTTGTGGAGGATTTGAACAAAAACGGAATAGGGAGTGAAACCTATAGGGATGCCCTTGAGATAGCGGGAATCGTCCCCCCCCCCCAAAGCCCACTTGAGCAATTTTCCATTCTTCCATTGATTCCTATGAAGATAGGAGACTTGTATTTCTCATTCACAAATCCATCTTTGTTTATGCTACTCACTCTCAGTTTGGTCCTAGTTCTGGTTCATTTTGTTACAAAAAACGGAGGAGGAAACTCAGTACCAAATGCTTGGCAATCCTTGGTAGAGCTTATTTATGATTTCGTGCTGAACCTGGTAAACGAACAAATAGGCGGTCTTTCCGGAAATGTTAAACAAAAGTTTTTCCCTTGCATCTTGGTCACTTTTACTTTTTTGTTATTTTTGAATCTCCAGGGTATGATACCTTATAGCTTTACAGTTACAAGTCATTTTCTCATTACTTTGGGTCTCTCATTTTCCATTTTTATTGGAATTACTATAGTGGGATTTCAAAGAAATGGGCTTCATTTTTTAAGCTTTTTATTACCCGCAGGAGTCCCACTGCCGTTAGCACCTTTTTTAGTACTCCTTGAGCTAATCCCTCATTGTTTTCGCGCATTAAGCTCAGGAATACGTTTATTTGCTAATATGATGGCCGGTCATAGTTCAGTAAAGATTTTAAGTGGGTTCGCTTGGACTATGCTATGTATGAATGATCTTTTATATTTCATAGGGGATCTTGGCCCTTTATTTATAGTTCTTGCATTAACCGGTCCGGAATTAGGTGTAGCTATATCACAAGCTCATGTTTCTACGATCTTAATCTGTATTTACTTGAATGATGCTACAAATCTTCATCAAAGTGGTTCTTTTTTTATAATTGAACAAAAGCGAGGAGCGAAGGAAAATCAAGCAAAGATCGGATTCAACGCAACCTCTTTAATAAGAAGGTTTTTTATTTATATAAATAGGGGAATGCTAACCTTTGTAAAGGAAAGGGTAGGTCTCGTCTTGATGCTGAGAAGGAGCTGCTATAAAATCAGCTGCGAGGGAATGGTCTCTTGCAAGAAGAAGGGGTTCAAAGGCTATCCCCGAGTGAATCAGAGAGCAGCACAGAATAGGCATAGGCTGCGTGAGCCTTATGAAATAGAATAAAGGAATTTCTGGAGTCCGATCAATAGTATAAGAATCGGGCAAGGAATGCGCGGGAAAGGTATTATCCCAATCGTCAAAAGAATCTGAAATGGGACAGGTGAGGGAAAGAGAATGGAGCATGTTATCCATGGGTCCGGCGGAACGAACATTGATGGTCGGATCCCTCTAGTTGCATTCCTTTGTTGAGAGTAGCATGTCTAGTATTCCTGGTTTCATTTAGACTGACTCTATACTCTCGTTTGCGAGACTTCACTTCTCTTTAGGAAGAAATTCTTTCCATCTCTGGTGCATCCATCCATAAAGCATGCCTTCCTCATCGGATTAGCTTGGCTACCCGGCTCTAGTAAGACTTCTTCCCGCGTGGAGCGCATCCCATTCGATATCAGGACTAAGAGCTCCGTCCAGGGGCTGAAGGGGACTAATAAGACTGAATAGACCGACCCTTCTCTTTTTCCCTGTCTCCCGCGCCGGTATCGGTGGCTGAACCGCAACTGCTAGTGATGGGACGAAGAAAAGCACTCCTCCCCGTCAGATTGGTTCTCTCTCTCCAATTAGGAGAGGTTGATAAGAAATCGTATCAGATGCTATTCCCCGCTCATCCATCGGAGAAAGGCACTTTCCTAGCTGAGCTTTCACTCCTCGATTCAAGAAGAGCTCGAAGATAGGAGGAGAATAAGAGGTTAGCAACGTACGCAAATTTTCCAAGCGAGCCATGGGAGTCTATGTTTTGCGAGCTAGCCCGGAAAAGAGGCCAGCCTTATAAAGGTTTAGGTCCAAACATTCTCCCCGGGCATAACCATGGGGATTAGGACATAATTCCCCTTGTTTAAGGGTAAAAGGTTCATGAATGAGGTAGTTAAGTTAAAAAAAGGTTAGCCGGGGGTAAATGACTCGTGCGGAATGCCGAATAGCCAAATATCTGTAAAAAACTGCATATACATGAATCGAAAGACAGATAGATATCGAAGTAGGCCAGCAGCTCCTAAGGACCCCTACTAGCAGTGACTAGCCTTTTAAGGAAGGTTTCAGGCCAAGAGTGAGAACTGCTTGCCGGATGAAAGTCCCTGCACTAGAAAGAGAAAAGAAAGAGGAAGACCGGGTTCAGGTGGAAAGACATCCCAGGGAACAAGCAAGCAATCAAGAAGGAGCCCGGGTTCAGGGATGAGCCAGGAAAGAAAGCTGGCACAAAAGCAACCCTCGTTTCCAGCCTATCCTGTAAGCAAGAAAGCTTTCCGGGGATCTTTCGTAAGTAAGAAAGAAGAAGCGGTCCGAGGCAAAGCGGGAGGATCTCAGGTAGTATCCCCGAAGGTAGAGCGCATCCTAAATATAGGCATGGGAGAAGCATCTTTCCCGCACCCCATGAGGGGTCACTTGCTCGACCCCCTGCTTCGCGAGCTGCCACCTCTCAATTCCCAGTCTACCCTTTTTCTCAACAAGAACACCCTTCACTCCTCTTTCAGCTGACTTCAGAAGTCTTCTGTCTAGCTAGCTTCGCTAACCTTTTCTGTTGTGACAACAAGATTTTCTTATGTAGCTTCTCCGTTCCCAGGAGCTTCGAAGTCCTCGGCTTTTATAATCCCAGCTCTTGCAACCGTACTTGTACTGGGATATTATAAAGGCTGTATTTACTTTACACCACCTACAAGCTTCGGAAGGTGGAGATTCTTTTTAGGAAGTGTCAAAGATGTCGCCATCTTCTTGCTTGGGGTTGGGACTTTACACTCGGGGCTTTTGCGGCTACTGTCGGGGGTTTGGGTTTGACCTATGTTTGCTTTAACGACCATTTTCAGTCGGTTAACTATTTGCTTTATCATTTGGATATTAGGTTGTTTTTTTGTATCCCGTCTCTCTCTTTGAGAGACTCAGGACTCGACACTCGTGTTTTTCGTTCAAACCATGCGGTTTTCTTTTCTTTTCTGCTAAGCGAAAATAAAGAGGATCAGATGAATTGGGGAAGTCAGAGTTGGGATCTGACATCGTTCTATTCCCTTCATTTATCTTTATCTTTTAGAAGGTTCCTACCCTCTGGGTATGTCCTTCTCCTCCGGCGCACTATGCTATCCTTTTCTACGTAATTCTTTCTTTCCGGTCAGATGAATTGGGGAAGTCAGAGTTGGGATCTGACATCGTTCTATTCCCTTCATTTATCTTTATCTTTTAGAAGGTTCCTACCCTCTGGGTATGTCCTTCTCCTCCGGCGCACTATGCTATCCTTTTCTACGTAATTCTTTCTTTCCGGGAGGTCGGTCTCCCAACTCTTTGCACTCAGTTACTTCTCTTACTCACCCCCGGCACACTTGTGAGATCTCCTTCCTAACTAAAGCTCGCCTTACTTCTAAGCCAGAACTCTTTTGAAGCTTCAGTCTTGTTTTCCTGGCTCTCCTCCCGGCTTGAAAGCTCCTTGCCGCTTTATCATTCAGAAGACTCGGGGAGGTTCACGAATAGAACATTCATACAGGGAAGCCCTCGGCCTTTGAGAGGAGCTTGTTCGTAGGCTTCATTCGAATCAATCAGTAGAGGGAGGATTCTCTTTTCTTTCGAAGCGCTCCTATAGCACTTCTTCAGCTCATAAAAAAAAGAAGTCAGCTTATGAGTTGGAAATGCCTTCCAGTTTGTCTTTCACTCTGTCAGTCAAAAAAACAGCTTTCCTTTCTTATTGTCCCTCATAAAGTCTGTCCAGTCAAGTCCTTGCTCTTCTCATATCTGTTCTTCTCTTTGAAAGAATAGACTCTGGGACTGTTGACTTTCCTTCACTTTCTTTGTTTGATGCGGAAGAGGGGGCAGGGCTTTAATGCCCATTCCCTAGCCAACTATCTTTCCTTCTAAGACTGCTGACATTAAGGCAACGCAATTCTTAATGTCCGATCAATAGCAATAGTGCTGTGGCATTTCTTCTGACTTTCCTGTTGAGCTTCTGGAGGATTGGATATGGATGTCACTTGCCCTAGAATAAGTAGTTTCGTAATAGAATAGGATAGAGGAATGCCCGGTCTTAGCATACGGAATTTTCGGCCAACTCGGAATAGAAAGAGCCCTTACTTTAGTATTAGTAGGACGAGTCTTCACTCTCGCTCCTCAATCGAGCGGCTCTCTGACTACCTCTACCGAAAAAAGCATCGACTCTCATTGCCCGCTCTTACCTCACTGTCAAGCTATCCGAACAAAATAAATGGATACCAACCCGGACTTGCAAGAGAGCTGCCTGGACTGGAGGACAACCGTTCAAGCCGGAAAGATTGCCTACTTGTATGCGCTGCTGTTTTGGAGGGGAATCTTATGGATTTCGCATTGTACGTACCCCTATTTTATGTGGTCCTAACCGAGCTACTTTCACAATCACTGGGAAAGACCTATTGGCATTAGATTGGATGCCTTATTCATCTATCTTTCTGCCATTGGAACTTTGTTTATCGACCCACGATGATGGGGTCAGAGGTTTTGGGCATTGGATGAGATGAAAAGGCGGGAGCTCCGTCCCTCCCTTGCAACCCATCTAATCCACCTAATCAAGCTTACGCGAATAGCTTATCCGAGAAAGTCTCACTTTCGGATCATACAAAACTGTTGTAATATAGCTTTGCTTGCTTTAGATTAGATATTCAATGGAATACGTTACTGGATAGGCGCTACAGGACTGGCAATCCTAGAGGAGATGAAAGAGAAGTAGGACAGCCCTTAAAGCGACTTTCGAGTGAGTGCACCTTGGGTAAGGTGCATGAACGGGTAGCTCTTTACAGTGGGAGGGAATAGAGCAAGAGCTTTGAACTCGTATGTTCGCCTGACAGTGATCTAGCTACTAGAGAGGTCGCTCCCGCATCATCTGCGGTTGGAAAGCTTCTTTCTCTCTCACTAGAGACTACATCTTCAATATGCTTCGACTATTCTGAGTCCGTTTATGCACTTCTCCAAGAACGTTTCACCTAAGGGCATTGTCTCTTATATTAAGATAGTTGGTGGCAATCTAGTGAATGTGAAGACTAAGAAGCAAACAGTCTGTGCTAGGTCTAGTGCAGAGTCAAAGTATAGAGCTACGGCTCTTGGGGCCTTGTTTTTGAAAATTCTTCTCCAAGACATTGGGCTCAAGTTTGAGATTCCTAATCAGCGTCTTTCAACTTCTGCTTTTCTTCTTACGCTTGTTCGAAAGTCCCTCTTTTCATCTCCAGTTTTGCATTCCAAGGTAAAAAAGAAAAAAAGAGATTGAGGAGCGAAGCTTCGCTCTTATCTTTTTCACAATCGCCGACTACGAAATGATTAGGAAGTTAGCTGGCAGACAGTCAGAGGCTATACATGGCTAAGCTCATTGGTCCTTGGCTTCTCGATTCAACTTAGTCTTATTGAAGAGAAAATCACTTTTCGGAAGAAAGCCCCTACGTCAATGATTTGCTTGCACGTGATATCACATTTTTGATTTTGATGACAATCTTGGACTTCTCTTTTCCCCTCTGAGTTGAGGTCATAAGCCAACAAAAAAGGCTTGAAATTGGGCATTTCCGAAAATGCCGCATCCCCGGATGAGGGAGACTCAGATGAATTAAAAGAAGAGGTGGGAGGGGGAGGGGGGAATACTTCATAAAAGACATGGACGCATGAGGGCGATAGGGAGGAGATAGACAAGATAAGCTAATAACTGGCCGGTTCACCAGCACTTGGATTCATTTCCAGTGGTTCAATGAGCTAGAGAGCTTTTCCTTCATACACCTCTGATTGAGTGGCATGGCATTTTTTTCCTGGAATGGAACAAAAGAAAGGTTGATTCTCAAAACCAGACCTTGATCTGTCAGTTCTTAGTTTTTATCTCAGATCTGTCACTCAAATCAAACTCAAAAAATCTCCACTTTGTGGAGTACCAAGCAAGGCAAGGGCAACTACATCATGAAAGTAGGATAGCCTTTAGGGGTAGCTAGGATTCAGGCTACCGCTGTCCTGTGGATTGAAAGGCTATTTGACTAGTTGCGTGTACTTCAATTCATCGGGATTCTGTTAGTGTTCTACTAAGGTTAAGAACAAGCTATTCGTGAACAAGCCCTTTCTTCTCTTATATATGCAATTTCTTCTGTCACAAGAAGCAGGATGCTACTGCTTGCTGGGTATGAATCCCCTCTCTCGACGACGTCGGTCCTTCCTTCCCGCCCTCAGAGCTGATTCGACGGGATGCCTAAGAGCAACGGATTCTTCCTTCCTGAACCAGAAAGAGCCTATTCGAGAACAGTCAGAAGAGTCACTTCTGATTCTCTAGCTGCCAAACTAAACTACTATTCCTCGTCAATTTCATTGCCTTTATAGCATCAGTCTTATACTTTCTATTCGTAATTTTCTTTATTACATTAATTTTTTAATTATTTATTAAGTTAACAAATCAAATGACCATACCAAAACAAATCAAATATCAAACAAATAGTTAAAAGGACGCATCTGCCTCCTCTTTCTTATTCTAAGTTAAGAATCATTCAATCCTAGAAAAGATCGGTCTGATGTACCATATCAATTCTTTGAAATGCAAGAGTCAAATAATTTTCTGTGGTGGAAGAAAATATCTCTCATTTCCCCCCGAAGAAATTTTTTTTTTTCGAAAAGAATGTTGTTATGCTGCCGGTACTAATCCTTTGAATCCGGTCCCGGCAGGTATCATACTCCCTAGAACAACGTTCTCTTTCAGTCCTTTCATCCAATCGATACGGCCCCGAAGAGCGGCTTTTGCTAAAACTCGAGCAGTTTCTTGGAAACTTGCTTCGGATATAAAACTTTGAGTATTCAGAGATGCTCTTGTTATTCCCAATAAGATGGCTCGATAACAGATCGCTTCTTCTAAAGCGCGTCCCGTTCGTTCCGCTCGTACCAATCCAATCAGTTCCCCCGGTAAAAAAATATTAGACATTCCATCTTCTGAAACCAAGACTTTTGATGTTATTTGACGCACAATAATTTCTATATGCCTATCATGGATCTGCACCCCCTGAGATCGATAAACTTTTTGTATCTTATTAACCAAAGAGATACGACTTTGCACTATAGTTAGTTCAGCACCAATCAAGAATCCCCAAGGAATTCCAAGAATTTTTGTTATACGTTCGTTCCAACCCTCAACTCTCTTTTCTAGGTTCATCGATATTGAATCAATCGAACGCACTTCTACTACTTGTTCTACTTTTGGAAGACCCTGCGTTATATCACTAGATCTCGATTTTTCATACATAAATGTAACTAATATATCTCCTTCGTAAACGATTTCTCCACAATGCCCATGAACAGTTGCTCCTGGAGTAGCTAAATAAGGCTTGGCTGTTCTTATTACTATAGAATCAACGCGAACAATTAAAACTTGACCCGCTTTTAGGTGTGGTCCTTTTTTAGATATACATACATTTTCACAAATAAACTGCCCAAGACTCATTATTGTGGGCATTTCCTCACAATAATTATCATGATAATTATGATGGAGAAAATACCAATTCAAATTGAATGGATTCAAAACAATCTTACTACATGGACTGAGATTATAAATTCTCCTATTTTCATCCATTAAATAATATTTTTGAAGTACTTGAAAAGTTTGTTTTAAATTGTCAAGCTGCAAATATTTCGCTACTGAGGTCTGATTATGAGTTATTAAAGGGTAAAATGATGAATAAAAATCCGAAATTTGAAGGGCTGTTCCTAAAGGGCCCAACAAATTACTAATTGGAATTAGAGGATCTTTTTGAATTGATTCTTTTATCACATTGTAATATTTTACATCCTTGAATAGACCCATGCAAAAATAATTAGATGATGACAAAATTAGAAAAGATTGGGATTCCTTATTTCTATTCAACAGCACACGAAGAGTTCCGTGATTTTGGCTAAATGATTGCTGAATCCTTGCTTTGGAATAAGTGGAATAAAATGGATTTTTATTGATACGATCTGAGGCATTATCATAGATCAATCCGGAACCTGACGGATCATTCCTTTTTCTGTTTCTGATATACAAAATATGTGATTTCACTAAGTCGATTCTTAAGAAATCTCGAAGCAGCCCTTTTGTACTTACTTCAACAAAGGAAGCGTGGACCTCTTCGACGGAAGAACTTTTCTTGTCTTGGTCCCAATTCAAGACTAAACAAGTCCGAACTAGTTGAATACTTGTGTCAGAAATTCTCCAAGTTGCTTTGCCATTTCCATAAAGGATATAGTTGACAACTCCAAGTTGCATATTATCCTTTTCCCGAAAGGGATCCTGGGGGAAGAGTGTTGCTAAATTGATACCGTCCGCTATTTCATATGTGCTTACGGGTCGAACCAAAACAAAATACTTTTTCTTGCTAGGTGTGAGCCATTGGACATAGATCCAATTTGTCAATTTTTTTGATTTCTTAGAATTTGTTTTTTCCGATCCTGGTGGTATCAAGATACCACTGTGTCGAGATATCTTATCTTTTTCTCCAGGAAAATGGATATCCCCGGAAAAGATTTGAAGTTCAATCCCTTTTTTTTTTCTCTCCACTCGGACCAATCCGCCCACTTGGCTTCTTGTATTTAACGTGATTTGTGTATTTACTCCAATGATACTATTGTTCCGTACCATTATGGAAGAGGATTCGGATAAAATATGTACTTCCTCGGGAATGAAAAAAAATTGATCCACTTTCATTTGGTATTTTTGCTTAAACTTTTTGTCTCCTCCATATTCAATTACATCCTCTTTTTTGATGATTGAATGCGCCCCTACCCCTTCGTTACCTAATTCTCTAGACAGAGATCACATCACGGTAAGCCCCTATTAGATGGTAGTTCCATGGTTCTAAAGATGCATGAGATGTTCGCCAGCGTAGAAAGAACCCGAAACTCCTAATTCACTCAAGGGTCACCCAGAGCTTTTTTCATTGCTTTTTTGCTAACGACATCATTCTCTTCGCAGAAGCCAGATTGATAGCTTGGAGGGATTATGCAAGCAAGTGATCTATTCCTAGAATCCGGGAGGAGCTCTTTCAAAGCGAGAGGGAGCGGCTTCCCTGTTCTAGAAGGACCCTCTCTCTGTCTTACCGGAAGTGAGATAGTGAATGTCCCAAAAGCATGTATTGACTTCCTGGGTCAGTCCAGGTTTCGAATCCACATCGGGAAGGCAAAGCCAGCAAGGAAGGGAATGAGGATGGCATAGAATCATCTATGGTCTCAGCTGTGATGGCTCTTGCTTTTTTTCAGCCGAGAGTTCATCAAGAGAGGAGGAGAAAGGTAGTGAAGTGACAAAAGGTGGTTCAGTTTTGAAGGCTTAGGGAAGAATCATTCAATCTCGGGACAAAAGGCAGAAGGGAAGGTAGCTCGTGATTCTCGTCTCGGTCTTCTCGAAAGGTAGTGAAGTGGGTAGGCAACTCACTCAATCAATAGGAATTCTCTCTAGAACCCTAGAAGGAAGCCTGGGGCTAGGAACCAGAGAAAGGGAAGGTTGAAGCCAATCCCGCTGGCAGGTATAATCGAGCCTCTACCAATCCCGGAGCGACCGTGGTAAAGTGTTTCTTTGTATTTCATTGTGGGATTGCAAAAAGTGGGGGAGTCTTGAAGCATCTTGGTTGTTGTGGATAGATTAGGATTCTATAAAGTAAAGATGCTACATTCATTCCTGCTCCAGCTACTTGTTCAGCAGAGGAGATCCGGTAATCCGACTCTGATCTTTCCTGTAAACTCGAATCTCCCCCCGCTGCGCACCTTGCTCTCGGGTGAAGTGCTTATACTTGGCTTGGCCACTCTATCACTTGGGCTGGGATCGCTTCGCACCTAAATGCATTTCCCGTTCTGAAACTAAAGGGTATTGACTACTCTATGGCTATTACGCTTTTTCCTGCAACGGAAAGAGTACCAGCAAAAGCAGAGTTCAAAGCATCATAAGAGCAAAAGAGCAAACCGAACAAGCAAGAGACAAGAGCTTCTTCTCGGCATCCTTAAGAAGTAGATTCCCTTTCTGGGCTACTTGACTACGCTATTATTGTGAAAACATCAGGCACATTAAGCAGGTTTTTATCTAGCCTTGAGGCGGTGAAAGTACTGGAATGGGAGTTCCGGGTAGGACCTCCTAAAGTCAAGCATTTTTGGATCCTCGGAGTCAATCGCTTCCTTAAGACCTATCAAGTAAAGAAAGAAGAATCCGGCCCTCTTCCTACTCACTTTGCAGCGCTTACTCTAAGAGCGGCAACAGCAAGTGCCCTTACTCAACATCTTTTAACGGGATGGATCAACTACTTCTTTAGTGTAGTTACGATAGAACCAAACTCAACGGATGAAAGAACAGCAATTCTCTGTTCATGGGAACAGAGTGAACAGTCGATTCGGCAAAGAGAGGTGTTACGAACACCAGGGCAATCTCGATTCAAGTAGAAGCAACTAGATCAACGGCGACTTTCCAGCTTGCTGCTTTCACTATGACCTTCCCCACCTAATCTTCCTCCATATAGGAGGGGTATAGGAGAAGCCCCGGAACTACGCTTGAAGCTTCATTCAGATCGATTCCAGTCGCCGCTACGCCACATCAATCCGTTATGGCTCGACTCTCTTCCTTAGCAACGACGGATTCTCCGGGCAGCCATATTTGCGTGGAACTACATAAGTACATTAGTTAGACGAGCAGTGGACCCCGATTCGCACCAAGTTTTCTCTGTCGGACATGGCCAAGGATTGACCCGGGGTTAGACTACTCTACGGAACCCCTTTGGACGACTGCTCTGTGCTTGCCGGTATCTTTCGTTCTTCCGGCCAGGACCAATTCCGCCTAAGGCCATGATCGAGTCATGACGAGCTAGACTAATGACGCTCTTTCAAGGACCGGCAAAACTCTCTAATGCTGATGATCAAACGTTGCTTCGGATGTGTATGAGAAGGAAGCTTCTCACAGATATTGACTCTTAGATAGATACCAGCATAGTCTCTTAATTAAGAGTTTCTTGTTGGTTGCACTCGTAAAGCGGCTTAAGAGAGCAGCGAAAGAAGCCCACGGAGCGGTGATATTTCCTGACTAGCAAGTGGAGGATCATTCCAGTCTCTGATGGCGTAGCCGATGTGTCATGCTAGGAAGCTGAGCTAGAGCATTTCTTCTTTCTCAACGGGAGTGAAAACCTTCCTCTATGCTGACAGAAGCAGAGAGGCAGGCAAGAAAGAAGGAACCAGGCTAGGGCTCTCTGTAGTAATAGCTGTCTCTGTTCACTCATGCTTGCTGCTTAAGACTCTCTTTTCCCTCTACACCTGAAAGATCGAAGTAGCGGCGAGGAAGAGCTTGAAGAAGGAAGAAGTACCATTGGCGAAGTTGCTTCCTCCAGTCTTTGTATGTATGGGATGTACCCGAGAAAGAGACAAAGCAGCTGAGATCAGAATGAGTAGCATTGGTCTTGGTCCGACTAATCAATGTCAAAAAGATTCCATCGATCGGTGAAGCACATCAACGGAAGTGTGCACGCTAGCGCTCTCCTCTAAGCTTCTAGTTAGCTCATCTGACTCCCGGGCACATGAGTTTGTGAAGATGCGTTGGTTGATCCGGAGACATGGCCACTACTGGCCTAAGGTCCTGTCAGATTGCATAGCACATGCTAAGAGCTGCGATGCCTGCCAGAGGTATGGACCCATCCAGCACAAGCCGGCTTCCGACTTAGACCCGATTAGAAAGCCTTGGCCATTTCGAGCTTGGGCAATGGATATCATCGGACTATCCCAGATCGTCAAGAGCTCTTTCTCCTAGTAGAGGCCCAGCCTTCTCCACCTTGCGCCCTGGGTACCTTACTGACTTCCCTGGGGGAGGTTGAGAAGAAGCAGCTATTGAAACCCCATCTGTCTTTGCTGCTTGACTGATGGAAAGCTTGACTTTCTTACTTGACTGTTGAACGACTCCGATCTGCGGATGTTTTCCTTAAAAATGGATTTTCCTATTTCAAAGAGGACGTCTGTCTTATGAATCGATTGAAGAAGAAAGAAACTTAGCATAGAAGAGAGGCAAGGCAGAATAAGCGATGTTGGAGGCAGGGCTCCTAGAAGCTCATACCCGTCGAAAGGGAAATGATCTTTAGGTAAGAAAGGCCCCTCTCTTCACTAAGCTAAGCCGGAAAGAGAGAGAGAGTTAGATCCGGGCATAGCCATAGATGTGGAACTCTTTCGAAATAGGTAAGTCAGACTTTCTGGCTAAAGAAAGAGGACAGGTGCGTAGCGGTTCGGCAAGTGACATCCTCAATCAAGAAAGACCTGGCTTGAGCGTCTAAATTCTACTCGGAAGAATCCCGAGATTGAGAGATTCATAGGGAAGGATGCCAAAGAAGGGCTAAGCACGAAAAAGGATAGAAGTTAAGAAGCGGAAAGAGAAGCCTAATTTCCTTTTTTCACTAGAGTATGGACCCAAATTCATCAGAGGACTCATCTTACTTTGAAGTGAAGGCCAAGGCCGGTTCACGGTAATGAATGGTGGTCTCGGTCGGGGCGTTCCCGCAGCCCTTGTTGCAGCTGATAGACTCAAAAGTAAGGGCACGAAAAGCTGTCTTAAACAAAAAACCTTCACGCGGGAAGCTTCGATGGGACAATTGCTCTGAAAGTGCTTTTGCCAGCGTAGATGAATCTTATATCGGGTATTATTTCGATCCGGATCTAATGTCTGATTGCGAACATTATTGAGGTCAGTCTTTTCGGATTACGGGTGACAGGCGAATGCCAAAGTCCGAAAGGTATGAGCAGTTTACACTCTGCTCGTACTGAATACGGGTAATTCCCCGCCACTTGCCCAACATTTTCATAGAGGGACAGCCAGCGGTGAGGCCATTGGACCAATAAACAATAGGCGCAAGTAGCTTGAAATCGAAAAGAGTGAAATCAGGGGCTAATCTACCTTTTCAGCCCGAGTTAAGACAAAGGAATGGTCTCACTCAGGGGGAATGGGCCTTCATTAAACAAAGAAACTGAGCGATTGACATCGAATAAGAGTCCATCCACGGCATTCCTCAACACCTATAGAGGGAAGAAGGCAGACAAAGAAAGAAAATGAAAGGGCAGCGGAAGATGAAGCGATAGGAGATTCTTTTTCACCAGATGAATTGAGTGCTTCGGGGGCCCAAGTCGGATTTAGTAAGACCGGGCTCACTTTTCTAGTTAGTTCTAGACTAAGACTTCAGTGAAGGAATGGAGGAAGTAAGACAATGTAGTCTGAGTTTAGCGTAATTCCTGTATTCTTTCATCAACCTTGGCCGGTTCATATTAGAATGCTTCTCAGGCCTCTTTATCTTGAATCTTATATGTCTTCCTTGGACTTCAATAGTAGCAGGCCCAACATGGGATAGGTGAGGTTTGGATTGCAGCTAGCTAGGGTCTAGAAAATCTTTCTTTTTCTTGAGTTATAGAAAGCTTAGTGAAGTCATACCTTTAGGATTTATTTCCCTGAAGTGAAGCTAGATGTCTTGCTATGGCTTTGGTAAGGCCGAACTCTTATTAGAGTTAGAGAGTTTCTTTGTTGCTCTTTGGATTTGAGATATCCACCCTGAGGGCACCAGTTGCTAGAGTTGTTCTTTAGTTAAGAGTTGCTGAGTCGCCCGAGGAATGCTCTATGAATCGGTTTTTTCTAGCCGGGATATCCTCTCTCCTCTTTAGGGGCTGGGGAGCGAGTTCCATACCCTACACGAGTAGGAGAGCGGGAGTTCTGAGTTAGAGTAGTTCAAGCTGTGTGACTAGCTAGCCTAAGGGATGTTCTCCCCAAAGACTTCCTTCATCTTCTCTCTTAGTTAGGAGCTAGAAGGCAGAAGCTAGTAGCCCTAGTCTCTCTCACCTAGGAGTCCCGTCCCGGCCATTCCTCTTATTTGAATATCCTCCCGGGAGGACTCTTTCAATTGCTGTAAGACCGCTTCTCTTCTGTAGTATGATTGAAAAGTGTATCTATAACGAGCTGTACAAAGACTTCTTTTGGTCTTTTTAACTTGAAAGGAGCAGAATTTAAAATAACAACTTTTGCCAGAGGATGAGTCTTTCAAGTAAAGGTAACATTCCCTTTTTCAAAGTATAGTACACTAGGGGCTCTCGAGTAAACAAAACGGGAAAAACAATTCGTTTTTTCTAGCATTCCTGTGCATATCCCTTGAATTAAAGGAAGGGAATCGATTCCTTTCTTTTCTTTATAGTAGAAGTTTACAATGATAGAGGTAATAATTTCATACTCTATGGGGGGAA